TTCCCGGCTGAGACCAAACATCAAAAAAACATTCCCATAAATGGATAAAATAGTGTTTCCATTTATTGATCAAAAGAGGCGCATTCTTTGAAGCCAGAATGGATTTTCCTTGATATCTAACATAATGAATGAGAGGATCCTTGAAGAATGTTAAGGTAGACGAAAAATCCTTAGCAAAAACTTCTACAAGATGTTCTCTTTTTGCATAAAAAAAGATTCGCTCAAAAAAAACGCTAAAAGATTTTAATCGTAAATGAGAGGATTTTTTACGTAGAAAAAGGAAGATAGATTCATATTCACATACATAAAAATTATAGAGGAAGAAGAATAATCTCGGATTACTTTTTGAAAAAGTCGAAATCGATTTTTTTGGAGTAAGAAAACCACTCCTATTACAAAAATTATAAAGAAACAACCGTAATAAATGAAAAAAAGGGGCATCTTTCACCCAGTATCGAAGGATTTGAACTAAGATTTCCAGATGGATAGGATAGGGTATTCTTATATCTGACACATAATTTAAATATGGAAATTTATCTTCCAAAAAGGGAAAAATGGAATGAATTGATCGCAAATTTTTATAAGATTTTACGATTTCTGCCTCCTCTAAGGAAGAGCTAAATTGTAGGAAAAATGGAATTTCCACGACGATGGCAAAACCCTCTGATATTATTTGAGAATAAAAATTCTTATTATACCCCAAAAATGGATTTTTCTTAGAATCATTCGCAGAAATGATCAAATGATTCTGTTGATACATTCGAGTGATTAAACGTTTTACAATTAGTAAACTATATTTATTGTCATAACCTACATTTTCCACAAACGTAGATCTATTAAAATCATGACTATAAGCAAGTCCGTAAACATACTCCCTAAAAATAAGTGGGTATAGGAAGTCCTGTTGGCGAGATTTATCTCGTTCTAAAAATACTTGATATTCCTTCATTTTAGAAATTCGATTTGGTCAAAGGATCATAGATTCATTGGATTATCAAATGTTACATAGTGCGATACAGTCAAAACAGGGTATTCTATTATATATTCGAATTCAAATAAAAAACAAATATGAATAGATACCTAGAAAACAAGTAAAAACCATCAATGGACTATCTATCCTCGCTTGGTCCAGCTAATTTTTCGAGGACAACAAGCTAGTTAGAAATCCTTTATTTTTCGGACAAATCGCTCTTTTGATTTTGGAAAAAAATATCTTTATCAATATACTCTTTCTTCTACACATTTATCGCTACCCCATAACATAATTGAGAATAGCTAATAGTTAGGACTCATAACAAAAATCCAAAATCCATTCGTGGGAAAAACTTTTTCCACAGCAAGCACTAATTTTTTTTAACGTAAAATTAGATGGGGTAATCATTCCAATAAATAAAAAATGAAAGCTCGTTGCTTTTTGTTTCCCTATAATTGGAGCAGCTAAGCTCTATCCCTTTATTAATTCAACCCAACTGAATTCATTTGTTCCGAGCCAACAATTCAAAAAAAAAATTTTAGAATTCGCCATTGATACGACATGCTGCTTTTTCCATTCATTCCTTTCTGGATCAGTCGTGGTCTTACAAACCCTACCGGATGGTATGGATGAACCAATTTGTTCATAAAATTGTGTAAAAAGTGGAGTCGCACTTAAAAGCCGAGTACTCTACCATTGAGTTAGCAACCCTAATGAAATTTTTAAAAATGTGTATATCCAATCGCAATAAAAAAAAAAATCGTGAAGGCGAATCGATTCTGAACATCCAAATGAAAATACAAGAAATTTTCTCAAAAAAAATATAAATATTAATAATATATAAATAAAATTTTTAAATCAATTCATTTATTCACGATCGGATTATATTTGTTTGATACACTCTTGTCAATATCAATATTAGTGTTGAAAAAAGAATACAATCGAGAAAACAAACAAATAAAATATATTCTAATTAAATTAGAATTCAATATTAAAGAAATATAAAGAAAAAAATATATAGAATTATATATATTATTAAATATATTAAATTAAATATTTTATTGAATTAATTCATTATATTCATAATTTAGTATTAGTATCTCCCTTGTTGTGTGAAATACCGATCGAAAAACAAAATAGTTGTTCTCTCTTATGAATCGGAAGAACTTTTTTCATAAAATCTCGTCTGCTTAATAAGTTTGCATTCCAACACGAAACGAAACTCTGGGATAGAAAAAAATAGGATTTATTATAGATATAGATACAAATCAAGAATAGAAACTTTTCATTTTTTTTGGCTTAATTTTATTTTTTTTTTATTTAAGACCTGGTGTATATCAAGATATTTATCTATTCTATAATTTATTTCTATATTTATTAAATTCAATTATATATTATTTAAGTATCTTTGTTTTGTATTCGGCTCAATCCTTTGAGTAAAAGATTGGGCCGAGTTTAATTGCAATTAATGGAACGAATGGTAATTACTGGATTACAAAGTATCCATTGCTGGGAATTCAAATTTGA